TAAAAGAAAACCCATAAAGTCAATGCGCTGATTTGAGGATTGATTGATATAGATTCTTCTTGGTTGCAACCATAACGAAAAATTACATTGACAGAAATTGACAAGGTAATATTTCAATTTAGTCAGCAGAAGAAATGTCCCCCTTGAAACTAGAATCCATTTTCCTTGATACCTAACATAATGCAGAAAAGGATCCTTAAACAACCATAGAATAATCGTAAAATTCTTAGTACATAATTTTAAAAACTGTTCTAACTTTAGGTAGAAATAGATTCGTGCAAGAAAGGCTCCGTAAGATGGTGATCGTAAATTAGAGGATTGGTTGCGGATAAAAACGAAGATGGATTCGCATTCACACACATAGGAATTATATAGGAACAATAAGAATCTTTGATTCTTATTTTTTGAAACAGACCTTTTTAGAGTAATAACTCTATTACAATACTCATAAAGAAAGAATCGCAATAAATGCAAACAGGAAATATCTTTTACCCAGGAACGAATCATTTGAACCAAGATTTCAAAATGGATAGGGTGAGGTATCAATATATCTAACACATAATTTAAACGTGAAAATTTGTCCTCTAAAAAAGGAAATATGGAATGAATTGATCGTAAATTTTGGTATTGTTTTACTTCTTTTCCTTCTAGGGAAGATATTAATCGCATAGAAAATGGAATTTCCGCAATAGCTGCAAATCCCCCCGAGATCCATTGAGAATACAAATTTTGGGGGAGTACAAGAAATTTATTTTTATTAGAATCATTAACAGAAAGAATCGAATGATTCTGTTGATACATTCGAATAACTAAACGTTTTACAACTAGTAAACTGTACTTTGTGTCATCACCCCTTTTTTTTGTATTTGACAATAAAACGGGCCTATTTAAATATAAATCCTGATCGTGTACAAGTGCATAAATATATTCCTGAAAGATAAGTGGATATAAAAAATCGTCTTGCCAAAATCTGTCGAGTTCTAAATATCCTTGGAATTCTTCCATTTAAAATGAAACTGGAAACAAAAGGAAAAGTAGAGGGTTTCGTGGATTATAAAATGGTACATAGTGCGATACAGTCAAAACAAGGTATTCTAGTACAAAATAATCGATAGATACCTTGGAGACAGCTAAACTCATCAACAGACTCTCTATCTTTTTCCATCTACCATCTAATTGGTTTCTTTCTTGATAGTTATAGGTTAAGAAGATGATTAGAAATCCTTTATTTTTTCAACCCAATCGCTCTTTTGATTTTGGAAAAAAAGTATCCTTATCAATATACTGTTTCTTTTACACATTAATCTCCATTTTCGAATCTAATGAAAAATGGGTATATAGTTAGGATTCACTAAAAAATCGGTAATCCACTCTTGGAAAATCCTTTCCCGCCCCAGCCACTAATCTATTTTTAACGTTTAATTAGCGCGGGTGATCGTTCCAACGAAGAACATAAGCTCGTTGCTTTTTCTTTCCCTACAATTAGAGCCATAAGGCTCGATCCATGTATTCAATCGACCCAATTTTGAACTCATTTCGTTCTAAAAATTTAACCCAAGTTTTTTACTGATCTAATAAGAACGAAAGTTGAAAATAATTCTACGTTGATACGACATGCTCTTTTTTCCATTCATTCCTTTCAGGATCAGTCGTGGTCTTACAAACTCTACTGATAGTCTGGACGAGTCCCTTGCTTCATCCAAATGTGTAAAAGACCCTAGCCGCACTTAAAAGCCGAGTACTCTACCGTTGAGTTAGCAACCCAAAGAGAGTATAGTATGTAGATACAATCGAGATCAAAATTAAATAAAGAAATTAGACAAGACAACAAGACAAGTGATAATACAATAAATTTTTAAATAAAAAAAATTATAGACCACTTCTAGATATTCTCACTATCTATTTTTCTATTTTCTTTCTCTATCTTTTTAGATATTCTTTTTCATTTTCTTCTTTTTTTATCTAGCCATTTCCAAATTTATAAAAATTTTTGTTTTTTATCACAGCAAATTCAAAGAATCTTTGAATAAAGTAAAAAACAAAAAGGTGTTTTGGATGTAGGACAAAAAAATAAAAAAAAAAAAAATGGACCCATTTACACTTGAATTATATTTGGGCACTACACTCTTGTCAATATGTCTGCGAAAAAAAAAGAGAAAAAAAAAGAGAATGATATCAATTAAATAAAGAACTTGGGTTAGATTGGCACTAGCTAAATAAGGTACATGATTAGAAAGGAATGCAAATAAAAAAAAAGAATCAAGAAGTATAAAAAATATCAATAACTATACATCAAATAATTTATTCTTTTTTTAGTATAGTTACAAGGAAAACCATTCAATTGAAAGGAATATAAGAATTGTCTATTGCTAGATCCAACTCCTACCGTTAGTGACTTGGTCAATATAACTTTCTTCGTTGGTTCACTTGATCTTTTTTCTCGACATATCAATATAGAACAAAAGTCTATAAGGTGTGAATAATAAAGAAAGGATTATATCAAACTATAATTATATCAAACTATATACGAATCACTCAAGTCTCTTTCTTTTTGTATTTAATTAAGTGAGTTGCGTTTCAGTAGGGCGAAGTTCTTTAAAAATATCTGCCTTCTTTAAAATATCATAAACAGTTCCCGTAGGTTGAGCGCCCCTTTCAAGAAAATATAAAATAACGGGAACATTTAAATAAGTTTGATTCTTTATCGGATCATAAAAACCAACTTTCCGAAGATCTCTTCCTTCTCTTCGGGACCGCACATCAATTGCAACAATTCGATAGACGGCCCATTGGGATAGATTATCTGAATAGTACCCCCCCCCTAGAAACGTATAAGAAGTTTTCTCCTCGTACGGCTCAAGAAAAAAGATTTTTGATCATTCTTTTTTTTTTCAAGTTATGGATATATAAAATTATAAAATAAAGCAAAAAAATCCCCTCAAAAATAAAATAAATAATAAAATTAATTAGACTAAGAATTAAGTCCCCTGTTGCTCTTATTCTTCTTTCCGGAAAAAACCATTTGCACTCATAACTCAAGTTGAATAACTCTTAAATAGCTTAAAAGAAACATTTAATTTTTTGAGTGGTCTCTAACCCCCTTTTTGTCTGTCTGGCTTATTTAACCTTTATTGGAATTATTCATTCTAATCCAGTTGTTGATACAGTTGAGAATGAAAAGGGCCTTTCCTTGTTTCGGAATCTCTTTGCTTTGAATCATTAGGTTTATACATTACTTCGTTGATCTTTAATCCTTTCAAAATGGCAGCAACATACCCTTTTTGTGATTGTTTATCAAAGAAAAGAATCATACAAACACTTGATTCTTTCACGATCTTTTCGCTTTTTCTGTCAAAAATATACTTACGAAGTTGTTCTAATCTATTGATTCACACTAACCCTAGATTCTTGCTCTTAAGAAATGAATCAATACTTTCTACTCAAGCTCCACCATGTACTATTTTAAATTAACTATAGCCCAATAAAAGCGTGGGTTCTAGTTTAACAGAACAGGGGATGTCGAGGCAAGAGCACCCTTTTCTATATAAAATGATGGATCTAAAAATCCACACCAGATCATGTCCTTCAAGTCGCACGTTGCTTTCTACCACATCGTTTCAAACGAAGTTTTACCATAACATTCCTCAAATTTTGAATCGGTATGCAATTGATTCAATCATGGAATCATGAATAGTCATTGGTTTATTCGGGACATATAAGGCGAATATAATATATGAATCACCTTTACTTTCAACCATTACACATTACATAAAATTATACTTATTTATGATTATGAAATACCTAAAAAATGAGTTTCAAAATAAAAAAATACATACAAAATACATACGTAACGTATGTATTTTTAGAATTAGTATAATTCGAAATTCGATTCGGATAGATATTTAAATTGACACCTTTTATCGTTGATTAACTCCTAGATACTCCCCCCACTCGGGGGTCATAACCTCTCCCAAAAGCACCTTTAAGTTGAAATTAAAAGAATCAATCTATTATCTTGCCTGTATTAGATCACAGATATATTAAGTTCTATCTGTATGGGCTTTGAACTCACTTCTGCTTGTGAAAAACATAGAATTCAGAAACGAATCTTGAAAAAAAAAATGATGATAGAATCCAGATGCTCTGGGACGGAAGGATTCGAACCTCCGAATAGCGGGACCAAAACCCGTTGCCTTACCACTTGGCCACGCCCCACTTAGATTTCGAATCTAGTAATTTAGAATAATATTGTTGTTGATTGTTCGTCAATTACAGCCCAAATCTCTACAAAATCCAGTCGGTTGTTTTTAGAATTTTCACACGTGTATATCGTGTATATATAGAAATAAACTTAAATTTCTTGATCATTACATATAATTCAATTAAGATAATGTATGAAAGTATGATTTCTTCTATTCTCTTTTGATTTGAGAATGGAAGAGTTTTTGATTGAGTAAGTTCAAAATAAATAAATAAAAGAAAGGATTTTTGATCTACTTTGCTTTCTTCATTTTTCGCTTATCTTATATCAATAACTCAATCAAAATGCAATAATAATAATCTTCAAGAAAAAAGATGTCTGCTATGCTAAATATCTTTAGTTTGATCTGTATTTGTCTTAATTCTGCCCTTTCTTCGAGTAGTTTTTTATTCGCCAAATTGCCCGAGGCCTATGCATTTTTAAGTCCAATCGTCGATTTTATGCCAGTCATACCTCTACTCTTTTTTCTATTAGCCTTTGTTTGGCAAGCTGCTGTAAGTTTTCGATGAGATTTAAAATCTTGTCCTAGAAAAATTAATGATTTATTCGAGAAAAAATTCGAATACGATTATACTAAATAAATGAAAAGTTATACTAAATAAATGAAAAGATCAGGCTCAGAGTATCAACTCTCGATTTGAATTCAAATAGAAAAAGTCTTGAATAGCCTCGAAAAATTGGAATCACTCCCTTTCTCGTTCTAACAAAAATTTACGTGAAAGACCCTATGAAGTCTTCC